TCATTATAGGACTTATTCTTTTAGAAAATAAGATGCCATGCCGCCACTCGGACTCGAACCGAGATGCTCTAGCACTGCTTCCTAAGAGCAGCGTGTCTACCGATTTCACCATAGCGGCTTGCTCGAAATCATAATAAACGATTTTTAGTCAATCGTCGAGATTGAAAGAGTTGATTGAAATGCAATATTTCTTTCCGAAATATAAGATCTTATATTTCGGAAAGAAATATTGCATTTCAATTTCAGAAACCGAAACATTAAAGAATTTTAATTCAAAAAAGCCAATTCCAAAACAAAAATGAGGTCAATTTTCTATTGAAGAGTTCAAAACATTAACAAATAAAAATTTTTACTTATATCTTATCTCATTTTGATTTTTAGTTTGTATAAAAATATCTATAAGATATAGAAACTAAAAAAAACTCTCCAAAAAAATATTAATAATTAATCAAAATTAATATATAATATAAAAGACCACAAAACCAATAATCTTCAAAAGATTTCAATATATATATATACGAAACCCTTTTTTGAAATTAGACTATTCTTTGAGTCCAGCTAATTCAGATTATTCCAATGTTTGTATTTGTTGCACAAAAAAACTTTTTGAGTTCCCCGTAGAAAGAGATTTCGCTAACGAAAAAGCTTTCAATGCTACCCAATATGCCTTCTTCTTCCAAATTGTTTTCCGAATCCTTTTTTTTGATATAGAAGTGCGTTTTTTTGGAGCTGCCATTCCAAAATTAGACTAGTTTGTTTATTGCTATAGTTGGATGTGAAAGACATCTATTGTTCAAAATGAATTGTTCTTTAATTAGATTAGACATAGATCTATCTTATCTATTTGTTTTTCTAAATTATACTATTCTACTCCTTTTCATAAGGAATGTGGATATGTAAAAATAACATAGTCTTTTTTTTTCCTAATAATCGTTTATGTAATTCTTATAAACAAAAAAACTATCCTTTTCTATTTATATTATATATCGTTCTATTTTGGTCATATTGGATTTATACATGGAATAAAATACATCAAAAAGTTTAAGAACCCAACCCTTATCTTTATCCCGCCTACTTGGTCGATTAAAAGATACATGATTTTAAAAAATCATGTATCTTAATTCCTTTTTTCTATCTAAAGTAAACTGTTGAATATCATAACCTTTTTTACAAACTTTTTCCAAAGATATATGTCTTTTTCTTGGAATGGAAAATCAAAAATTAGTGCCGAAACAAATTAATGATTCGGAATCAAAAACTACAAAAAGAATTCTTATCTTTTTGAATCAGATGGATTGTTTTTTATGATTCATATCAAAATAAACTAATATTTTTCGTTTTGGTGTAATAATTTATCCCCACTCTCTGGATATAAATTATTGTATAATAATAATTTAAAAATTGGAATTTCTTAATATTATTAATCTTTTAATATTCTATTAATAAAAAAAAAAGTGGATTTTTCACTAGTAATTTGGTCATATCATTTGACTCATTTTCACTTCGTACTTTCAACTATTGGAAATATTGGACAAAAATTCAGAATAATGAACAATAGATAATTCTATTTCTATCTTAATTTTCATTTTTTTATTAACTGAACCCTTTCAAAAGAGATAAAATTGGCGAATAAGAAACAAAACTCATTAAGAATCCTTTTTTTTGTTTTTTTTTTTTTGTATGGAATATACACATCAATTTTCATGGATCATACCCTTCATTCCACTTCCAGTTCCTATGTTAATAGGAGTGGGACTTCTCCTTTTTCCCGCGGCAACAAAAAATATTCGCCGTATGTGGGCTTTTCCTAGTGTTTTATTATTAAGTATAGTTATGATTTTTTCGGTGGATCTGTCTATTCATCAAATCAATAACAGTTCTATCTATCAATATGTATGGTCTTGGACTATAAATAATGATCTTTCTTTAGAGTTTGGCTACTTGATCGATTCACTTACTTCTATTATGTCAATATTGATTACTACTGTTGGGATTCTGGTTCTTATTTACAGTGACAATTATATGTCTCATGATGAAGGATATTTGAGATTTTTTGCTTATATGAGTTTTTTTAATACTTCAATGTTGGGATTGGTTACTAGTTCGAATTTGATACAAATTTATATTTTTTGGGAATTGGTTGGAATGTGTTCTTATTTATTAATAGGTTTTTGGTTCACACGTCCTATTGCGGCAAATGCTTGTCAAAAAGCGTTTGTAACTAATCGGGTAGGGGATTTTTGTTTATTATTGGGAATTTTGGGTCTTTATTGGATAACAGGTAGTTTGGAATTTCGGGATTTGTTTGAAATATTCAATAACTTGATTTCTAATAATGAGGTTAATCTTTTATTAGTTACTTTGTGCGCCTTCCTGTTATTTGGCGGTTCAGTTGCTAAGTCTGCCCAATTCCCCCTTCATGTATGGTTACCGGATGCTATGGAAGGGCCTACCCCTATTTCCGCTCTTATCCACGCTGCTACTATGGTAGCGGCGGGAA